TTTCCTAAAACCCCATTTGTTTTTTCTGATGATGTTTTGAAAAATGAACTTAATTGGTTAATTCCGACCATCTGGCCTAGGTAGTATCTATCTTTCTAAGTTCATTGAATAAATCTAAAATGACCTCTCTTTTTGCCCACTACTTTATTATACATTATACATAAAGTACTAAGTACCCCCAAAAATTATGAGAAACCTGAAAAAATAGAAACTAAGGATAGGAATCTTTGAGAAACTGGTATGAAGACTCATTATTATTTGTACACAAGAAAGGGATGTAGAAAATTCCCCTTCTTGTGTACAAGACTAGGAAGACTAATAATGCCCCTAGTTCTTTTTACGAACTTGATGTTGCAAAATTTTCGGATCTAGAAATTCATTTCAGATAATTGAACCTTCTCAAACTGTTTCTTTTTAAGAACCAAAAAGATTTGTGCCAAAATAACAGATGCCAAGAAGAACAAAAGTCCTTGCACACGTAATGGATCTTGAAGTACTATTTCGGCATCTCCCTGACTAAATCCACCCACATTAGGATTACTTGTTAATGGTTGATCAAGTTTGATAGATTCACCCTCTGAAACAAGAAGTTCTGGCCCTGGAGGGATAATATCAACCACTTGACGTCCATCCGATGGATCCACTATGGTTATTTCGTATCCCCCCTTTTCTTTTCGTATAATTTTGTTTACTATACCTGCTGCTGTAGCATTATAAACTGTATTATTACTCTTGCTTCCGTCGGGATAAATCTGTCCCCGTCCCCTGTTCCCGCCTACATATATGGGATATTTTAAGAAGTGAACATCCTTTTTACTAGCGGGGTCGGGAGAAAGAATAGGAAAGGTTATTTCACTATATTTCTGACCAGGAACAGGACCTATCACAATAATATTTTTTTTTGTGGGGCGATAGCTCTGAAAAGACAGATTGCCTATCCTTTCTTTCATCTCGGGAGAAATACGGTCGGGAGGAGCTAATTCAAATCCCTCGGGTAAAATAAGAACAGCCCCCACATTCAAACCCCCCTTTTTACCATTAGCAAGAACTTGTTTTAGTTGCATATCATACGGAATTCTAACAACTGCTTCAAATACAGTATCGGGGAGTACCGTTTGGGGAACCTCAATATCCACGGGCTTATTAGCTAAATGGCAATTGGCACATACAATACGCCCAGTCGCTTCTCTTGGATTTTCATAACCCTGTTGTGCAAAAATGGGATATGCATTTGAAATGTATGTCCGAGTTATTATATATATCATGAGCGATACGGAAATGAATCGAGTAATCTGTTCCTTTGTCCAAGAATTTCTAGTTTGCATGGTCCAATCATTGAGCCCAAAATTTCTACAATAAATTAGGTAGGTTGCTAGTATAGTTCCCTATCCACGATTCTGCTATGTACGGAAATAAGTTTACTCGAATATAAGATAAATCCTCTGGAGAAATAGAAAGAGTAAGTACTTTTTTGAACGCTTTCTTTATGTACTTCTTTATGTACAAAGTAACAAACATTATATAATTAATATCAGTGGATCATTTTTCAGTCATTCATTGAATGATAAATCACTACAAGTGATGGAGATACACGATTTAAATAATGGAAGATCCAATATTTGAAAATTGTATCTAAAATGACTGGAAAAGTGGAAACAAGACCAGATATAATTTGATCGTTATGAGCAAATCCAAAATCTTTGTAGATAGAGCCAAGCATTAGTTCCCAACCATGGGGCGAATGGAATCCAATACACAAATCCGTTAATAAAAGAATACAAAAAGCTTTGATCGTGTCGCTTACGTTATATAAGAATTCCTGAACCCAAGAGTTAAGAATAACAAGTTCTTCATTACCCAGAATAGAATAACCGCTTAGAATAATGAAACAGATTATATTTGTCGAGAAGTGTAAAATAATATGGATACGATCTTCATTGTGCATCTTGATCAATTGGATTGTTTCTTTGTGTATTCCTATACTAAGCTTTTGTAGATGTGGCTCCGGATATTCCTTTATCATTTCGTTCAACAGGAAGAGTTCCTCGAATTCTATGAATTGTTCTAGAATACTATTTTCTTGAATGATATTAAAGAAAGTTTCGGATTGCCTAGTATTCCACCAATTAGTAACCCAGGATTCTAGACTTTTATGAAATAAAAGCGAGATACACCCAGGCAAAAATACTATAGATGCAAGATATAGAAGGGGAATGAATGCTTTCTTTTTTTCCATTTTTTTCATCTGTGAATTCTTAATGAACCCACCTCGTTTGTAAACTCTATGCGATCCAATATTTCTATCAAGCAATGAGTTCTATTACAAGGTATCTTTCCTTTGAATCTATTCACTGTTTTTTATTTGTGATGTATTGGTTATGGTTAGTCCTTGAATATATAAAAAATATCCAAATAGAATAAGAGTCCGTCTCAAATTCGAATGCAGAAATAATAAAAAATATTTTTTTTTTACTGATATCTCAATTGAGAAAATTCGCAGCAATTGTATTGTGTCCTTTCGATGAATGTCCCAAATAGGCCCTTTCAAGTAATGCCGTATTTCGAGACGAGCTAACTCCCTTATTTATCAAAATATAAAAAAATTGGACCTAATCCCGAAATGGAATATTTTGATATAGGAGATGCCTCTATTATTTTTTTATTTTTTACCTCCTGATGAGAAATAATTTTCAGTTCATTTCAAAATACTTCAATCGGTACACGCAAGAAATAGGCTAATTCCGCAGCTTTTTGTTCAATTTCGCGTGGAGTCAAATTCTCATCAGTACGAGTCAAGGGAATAGCTCCCTGGCCTCGGATGTCCATATAAAGGACACGCCGGGCATAAATACCCTCTTTAACTTCTATTCTGATGGACTGAACATCTTTCATAAAGAATCGAAGGAAGATGCGACGATTTTTTCCAGGAAATCCCCAACGAAAAATACACACAATTCCTTCCTTTCTATCGAATTGATCATAACCACTACCTACATTCCAGGAGATTGTGCACCACAAATAGGAACTAATAAAGAGACCTGCGATGCCATAGAAAGACATGACGAGCCCTTGTGGAAAAAAAATGATTTGCTGAGACGGAAATAAAGATATCAAATTCCTACCAAGATAACTGGACGTTCCAACCAACAAGAATCCTAATGAACCTAAAAAAAGGATAAAGGCCCAGCAGAAATTACTTATTTTTCGAGACCCCGTTATAAGTTCTATCCATATATGTTCTGATCGCCAACTCATACTAGATCCGGTTGCATTTTATTGAAATTGAGAGAATAACCCCCCCAAAATTTGACTTTATTCTTTTTCCGAAGTAACTCTCATCAACTAGCACTATTCTGATGGGAACCTTTAGGCATAATTCATCGAATTGGCTAGATGTAAAATACTAGTATCCCCTTTATATGATCTCCTATAGATAGAGATAGTGACATGCATTTCATTGACTTTACATTTCAGAGATCTGCGGATCCTGATCTATTTTAAAATAGCTATAATTTAATTATTTTAAACATATAACATATTTCCACATGCATAAGAGCTCTTTCAGTTACATTTAATTAATGTTCGGAAGAAGGCACATCTTATACGATAGTCTACTAAATGGATATCCATTTTATGATCCATGTCTAATCTAAGTCTTGAAAAAAATGGCTGAGATTGGGTCGCATCGGGTTTAAAAAATCTTGTTTCTTTGAACATGAAGAGATAAAGAAGCCATTGCAATTGCCGGAAATACTAGGCCCACTAAAGGCACAAAAATAGATGGTAAGTTGAGAGTTGTCATAGAATGGGTACCTCGGTTTAATATTTGTACCTGTTATTCTTAATATTATATATTTTTAAATAGATTTAACGTTATTAATTTTAAGTCGTATATAATTATACTATAAATGAATATATAATAAGTGCAAGGAATGTCGAACTAAAAAAATGTACTTATGAATTTAATTTTTCTACATGGAATATATGTCTGATAAACTAACAGCTTGTTCGCCACAAAAAAATAATTGACCTTAAAGGTCTACTTGATTCCATTTTTATTCGAAGGAAAGAAAGCGTGGAGCTGAAATAACTCATTCAGAACGCCTTTTAAAAGATTACGTGGTACGATTGTATCGAATAAGCCCTTATGGAATAAATATTCAGCCGCTTGTGAACCTTCAGGTACTGTCTTATTCAATGTTTGTTCAATTACCCGTTTACCCGCAAATGCAATGTAGGCATTGGGTTCAGCAATAATGATATCCCCCAACATACCAAAACTAGCCGTCACCCCACCAGTAGTAGGAGATGTAAGGATTGATATATAGAATAACTTTTTATTTGATTGATAATCATATAAAGCCGAAGATATTTTAGCCATTTGCATCAAACTCAAACTTCCTTCTTGCATCCGTGCGCCTCCGGAAGCACATACTAGAATAAGAGGTAGAAATTTATTGGTAGCATACTCGACCAACCGGGTGATTTTCTCGCCTACTACGGATCCCATACTACCCCCCATAAACTGAAAATCCATAACCCCAATTGCTATAGGAATACCGTTTAGTTGACCTGTGCCTGTTTGAACAGCCTCAGTTAATCCTGTCTTTCTTTGATAAGAATCAATGCGCTCTTTATAAGGTTCCTCCTCCGAATGAAATTCAATGGGATCAAGAGAGACCATGTCTTCATCCAAAGGATCCCAAGTACCTGCATCAATCGAAAGCTCGATTCTATCTGAACTACTCATTTTCAAATGATATCCACATTGTTCACAAATATACATTTTTGGCTTAAAAAATTTCTTATAATTTAATCCATAACAATTTTCGCATTGAACCCACAAATGCCTGTATTTTTGAGTTACCTCGAGATCATTAGAACTTGAAGTTAAATCACTACCATTCGTGCTAGTTATTATACTGGCATTCTTGTTTTCACTACTAGTTCCACTTTCACCACAAATGTAACTAGAAATGTAACTGTCACTATCATTATCA